GTTTCTGTAGGTTGAGCACCCTTTTCAAGGAAATATAGAATAGCAGGAACATTTAAATAAGTTTGATTCTTTATTGGATCATAAAAACCCACTTTCCGAAGATCTCTTCCTTCTCTTCGGGATCGAACATCAATTGCAACGATTCGATAGACGGCTCATTGGGATAGATGTAGATGAATAATACCCCCCCTAGAAACGTATAGGAAGTTTTCTCCTCGTACGGCTCGAGAAAAAATGATTTAAAGTTTTATTTATGTTTATGTATAGAATTACAACGGCAAATGGATATATAAAATGATTAAATCAATATGATTAAGTTCTTTCTTCTTCTTCCTTCCTGAAAAAGAAAAAAACCATTCGTACTCATAACTCAAATTGGATAACTCTCAAATAGTTCAAAGGAAAATCTTTAGGCATTTCTTTTATTGAGTGGTCTTTAAACCCCTTCCTTTTTTCATTTGTTTCATTTCATTTTTTTTGATTTGTTTTTATTATGGTTCAGTTATTGAGACAATTGTAAAGGGTGTTTCCTTGTTCTGGGATCCTTTATCTTTTTTTTGTTTTAAATCATTGGGTTTAGACATAACTTCGGTGATTCTTAATCCTCTCAAAATGGCAGCAACATACCCCTTTTGTGATTTTCTTTCTATCAAAGAATCATACAAACGGTTGATTCCTACGCGATACACTTTGTATCGAAAGAGTTTTATGAATTCCAAGAAATTTTCCTTTTGGGTTGGAAACTTGGAACCTTTTCGATTTCTATATCGAAGATATATTTACGAAGTTGTTCCAATTTATTGATTGGCATTAACCCTAGATCTTTGCACTTGAGAAATGAATCAATATTTTCTACTCGAGCTCCATCATGAACTATTTACATTACAACCCAACAAAAAAAGAGAGGGTATAGTGGAACAGAACAAACGATGTCGAGCCAAGAGCACCTCCATTCCTATAAAAAATGGTGGACGTAAGAATCCACAACGGATCATGTCTTTCAAGTCGCACGTTGCTTTCTACCACATCGTTTCAAACGAAGTTTTACCATAACATTTCTCTAATTTGGAGCCGGTATGGAATTGATTCTATTATGGAATCATGAATAATCATTGGTTCATCCGTTACATAGTAATCTATATTTTTTTCTTCTATATAAATAGATAGATATTTTTATGAAAAAGTTTTAGCAAGAATTAAACTTAACCCCCTATTTTTAACTCCATGCTTGATTAATAATAATTAAAAATATTAGAGATTAATAAAGAAATATTCTATTAAAAAAATAGAAATATCATAAAAAAAAAAACAAAAATAAGACGAATAAACGAGTTCTTTTTGAATATCTACATCTTCCTTTGACATTCTTATTTTTTATTTGAATATTATTTCAATAAAGTTTTACAGTACGACCCGCGTTTGATCCTCATAAAAGAGAAATATTTCTATTTCTTTTGGAATTGAATAATCATCGCTTAAAGCAGATAGATCGAAGAATAAAAAAACTGATGTAAAGGAAGATTTAAGTCATTATTCTTTCATTCTGATTTTTTCAATTAAATGAAAGAATAGGATAGTGGGTTTTCTTATCTATCAGATAGATAGAGCAACATTCACTCTTATAAACATTCTATGTTAAATATTTCAATTTGAAAATGGAAAAGATCCCCATTTTTTCACAAAAAAAAAACGATTGTCACTGAAATAGAGCGATAACAATATATACATATAAGTTATGCGTTTCCTCATTATATTCATTATATATAATTATAATATATTATATTAATATATATTTTCGTATTTTATTTGATGTGAGATTCAGTAATCTTTCTATAATCAAAAAGTAAAATGAATAAAATGGATGAAGCACCCTTGTCTCAATCTTTACATAGATTTACAATTATTCATTAGAGCCAAAGATGAACTATTGAAAAATAAAGTTCAAATAAAATACATCGATTACATATGGAATTTGATTGTTTATTAATAAGATTCGGACAGACGTAGATATTGAACTTAATACTTTCCGCTGCTCATTAACTTTTACCTACTCCCCGAATTCGATAGGAATCATAAATCAAATAAAGGTCCTTTTTTTTCGAGACGCTGACTATCTTGTCTAGGTATAAAGCCAAACAAGTATAGATTAAATCCTTGCCCCCCCCTTTTTCTTTTTTATTTTACCCTAGAGTCTTAGAGATTTAATCCCCTTAATTGAATTCAATTATAGCATCAAAAACCCCCTCTTGGTTAGAAAATAAGAGATCCCCAGAGAATTTATAATTGAACTATTTCATTTAAAGAATAGGGAATAAGAGATAGGAGATAGAATATAGGTTCTTTCGAATTTCGATACATTTTACATCGTTGAGAATTCAATACGGAACGTAAGTTTTTTCTAAATAACTAACTTCTTTCAATATGAATATGAAGAGAATAAACATGTGATGAAAAGCCCAACCAACTTTTTTATTGAATTCAAATCCTTGTAATCTATGTT